AATCAAATGAAATAAAGCGGCTCGATAAGACCCCATACCTAGAGCTAACATCATATAACCCAGTTGAGACATTGTAGAATAAGCTAAACCTCTTTTAATATCTTTTTGAGCAAGAGCTAAAGTAGCTCCTAATAATACTGTTATTATACCTATTAAAGATATGAAATTCATTATGTAAGGTATGATTCTAAAAAGAGGAAGAAGTCGAGCTACAAGAAAAATGCCCGCTGCTACCATAGTAGCGGCATGTATAAGAGCTGAAATAGGAGTAGGGCCTTCCATGGCATCAGGTAACCATACATGAAGGGGGAATTGTGCCGATTTAGCAACTGCACCAGCAAATAAAAGAAAAGCACACAAAGTAAGAAATAAAAAAGGAACCTCATTATTATAAATCAAGTTATTGAATATTTGGAACAAATCCCGAAATTCAAAACTACCGGTTATCCAATAAAGACCTAAAATTCCTAATAATAAACCAAAATCGCCTACACGATTCGTTACAAACGCTTTTTGACAAGCAGTCGCCGCACTAGGTCGTGTGAACCAAAAACCTATTAATAGATAAGAACACATTCCAACTAATTCCCAAAAAATATAAATTTGTATCAAATTGGAACTAGTAACTAATCCTAACATGGAAGTATTGAAAAAACTCATATAAGCAAAAAATCTCAAATATCCTTGATCATGAGACATATAATTGTCACTATAAAAAAGAACCAAAATTCCAACAGTAGTAATTAATATTAACATAATAGAAGTAAGTGGATCGATTAAGTGACCGAACTCTAAAGAAAAATCATTATTAATGGTCCAAGACCATACATATTGATAGATAAAACTTCTATTTATTTGCTGAATAGATAGATAGACCGAAAGTATCATAACTATACTTAACAATAAAATACTAGGAAAAGCCCACATACGGCGAAGATTTTTTGTTGCCGTTGGAAAAAGTAGAAGTCCCACTCCTATTAACATAGGAACTGGAAGTGGAATGAAGGGGATAATCCATGAATATTGATATGTATATTCCATAAAACAACCTTTTTATTCTTAATTAATTCTTTCTAATTCACCGGCTCTTATATCTTTTTCTAGGTTCAATAAAAAATCAAGATATGGAAAACTGAAATAGAATTTTCTATTCTTAATTATTCGGAATCTTTTTTCTTTACCCAATACTTCAAATATTCAAATCAAGAAGTTAGAATTGGTCAAATGATATGAATATGATCAAGTTACTATTTCTATTTAATATTAAATAACACACTAATTCATATTATTAATATTGAATATTAAGTAAAGTAAGATTTTTATGAAAATGCAGAAAAAAATTCAATTATTATTACGTATTACGATAATTTATATCCATAGAGCAAATAATTACACCAAAATAGAGTAGTTAATACATTACTTTATTTTGATATAAAAAATAGGATGGTCCATACCAAAACTGGCCCAATAAAAAAAAAAGAACTAGTTCTTTTTTTTATAGTTCGTTTATTCATAATCATTAACTAATTCATGGTAGAACTGATTATCTTCCATTCGAATAAAAGATATTTCTTTTTTTTCTTTGTAGAAAACGCTAGAATATCCCACACTTTTCTTTCAATACCAGGGAGAAGAAATAGACTTAAAAGAAAAGACGAAATTACTAAGATGACTTTTCGAAAATCATGTATCCTTTGATTAACTACTAGTTTAATTCGAATTTAAAAATCAAAAAAATGTGTACTCGCTCTTTTCTTTTGAGCTTGACCAACTAATAAAAAACGAAAGTAATTTGAGTAATTTGGAATTTGTTAGGTAAGGATTGGTTTTTTTTGAACCTTTCGGTGTATTTTGTTACATGTATAAATATAGCACGACAAAAATAGACAGAGATCTAAAAAAGAAAAAATGGAATTGTTTGACCAATAGATGTCTTTCACATTCAACTAGAGAAATGAATAACTTTTAAAAATTTTTCATGGCAGTTCCAAAAAAACGTACTTCTATATCAAAAAAACGTATTCGTAAAAACATTTGGAAAAAGAAGGCATATTGGGCAGCGTTGAAAGCTTTTTCCTTAGCGAAGTCTCTTTCTACCGGGAATTCAAAAAGTTTTTTTGTGCGACAATTAAATAGTCAAACACTAGATTAAATAATCTGAATCTGAAAATGGTACTTTTTTTTTTTTTAAAAAAAAGATACAAGGTTTCACTTTTTTTTGAATATGTTTTATCCGGTGGGGATTCTTATTTTCCTCATCGGTACACTTATCTGTCATAGTCATATCGTAATAAATAATTAAATTACAAAAAAAAGTTTTTTTTATTATTTATTTATACTATAGAAAAGAAGGTCTAAGATCTTTAATAAAAATCACAAAGTCGTTGAAACTAATTGATTAAGTTTCCCCTTTTTTTTATAACTTTATGGATCATAATTTTTATGAATCAATATATCCAACTACTTTGAGAAAAAGTCCCTTTTCTATTCATTTAGGTAG